CCTCTCTTATGTGCATAATGAAAATAATACAGGGAATCAAAAAAGATGAAAATATTCTCATTATGAACTGAACAGGGCTGGTGTTTTTACACGAAATCTCTAGCCAACCTTCCTGCAAGAGATCCTTTCTTAACATCGAGCATATTGGTACTAGAGAGAAATGATAACTCCAACAATTTCTTTGTTCTCAGCGCCCCCGAATTTCCGGGAATGAGTCACTTCAACAGCCTTCGATGGTTCTACGGGTATCCAAAATACAAACACGATGGATGTTTGTTGTCCCAACCATTCTTCGTAGTCCCGAGCCTGCTAAGGAAAGGGATAATGTCTCACAAAGTTTTTGTGTTATGGATTCCGGGGTGTAGTGCTTCTTCCCCTATGCTACCTATTGGTACTAGTAGCGTAGGATTGACCTGTAATAACGAACCGATAGGTATAAACCTTCGCTCAATACTAGAATCGACAATTCAAACTTAGTATCTGAGGCTGCATTAATCGAGGATACACAACAGAAGGAGTTGTTCTATTTCCAAACTTTACCTTCAACAAGCGTAGATTTCTTTTTCTTTTTATCCCGATCCCGAATCGTGTGTCTTTCTCGTAAGACTAAGAGGAATAAAAAATTCAAATCGCACCATCCCTGTAATAGCTAAATGCCTCTTTTTCTCCTGAAGTTGTCGGAATTATTCGTAATAAGATATTGGCTACAATTGAAAAGGTTTTATCAATAAAATTTCCATTTATCCGCGGTCTAGGCATAGGCAGCAATCCATTCGAAAATTCTTAGCATTCCCTCTCTCTCATGGAAACAGGATCCCACAACGAAAAGAATGGTACAGTACGAAATAACATAAAAATAGAGTCAGTCAAAATTCAAAAAAATATGTGCCTTCTATGAAATTTTGATGGAATTAGGATCCCAAGAAGAAAAAGGATCGAATACTCATAATCAGTCTATGATGAGAAGAGAATAACCGCCTATTTTATTTTGTCTTGTGTACATAGCGGGGATACACGAGACACTCCAAATAGAAAAACAATCCCATAGAAAAGATAGCTTAGGAATTTGTACTAGATCGATGGCCTAGGGGTTTGTTGTTGAGAACTCGAAACCTGGATTGGAAAGGAGTTTGAGAAGTCTTAGGGTATCAAATCGTAGTCTAACTAGAATGATGATCTAAAGAGATCCATTAATCCGCGTCTAAAAAATATAGATCCCTCAATCGGTCGATTTGTTCAAATTTATAATTTCGTGATTGAATCGGGAAGAAAGGGATACGCCGACAAAGAAGAGAACCTTGTTTTGGCAAACAGGAAGAGTTAATCGTTTTCACAAGTAAAGCAATTTTCTCTTTATCTCGGGAGCCTCGAAGGAAAGATCTTTCTTTGACTTGTATCAAAAATTTTCTATTTTGATAGCTTTTTATCGTTAGAGTTGATTAGTCGGACCTACCCAATAATTCAGATAAATGACTCGCAATTCACTCGGTTTTTGGGGCATAATCATTATGTAGGAGAGATGGCCGAGTGGTTCAAGGCGTAGCATTGGAACTGCTATGTAGGCTTTTGTTTACCGAGGGTTCGAATCCCTCTCTTTCCGTACCTTCACCCAACGCACCGATCTTACTAACCACAATAGATCAAATAAGAATCGATATCAGTCTTCCATACAGTTAGACCGTTCTTTGATATAGATTCTCTATTCCTAATGGCTGTGGCACGTAAAAAACTGGAAAGAAAGGGGGAGATACGGAAAGAAAATCTCCCTCTCGATCTATGATACTGAAATAAGAGAAAAATACGGCTCAAACCCTTCTTTCTCTTAACCTTAGGTTAATTTACTTCGCCGAAAAGGAGCAAAGTTGTCCGCATTTTACCTTATTACTTTACCTTATTAGAAAAATTTTGGATTTTCGTTCGGTTTAAGTCTGACGAGAATAATATTCTACGACTAGCAATTCATTTATTTCCAAACCGACCCATTTACTATCTATTATTTGATTGACTAATCCTTTATATTGCACTGGGTCAAGAGTTAAATGGTTTGGTAATTCCTCGTGAGGAGAGGAATCGAGAGAATTTTGAATTAGAACTTTAGATTTTCCGTCATCCTTTGCCGTAATAGTATCTCGGGGTTTGCAGCGATAACTTGGTAGGTCTACGATCCGACCATTTACTAAAATATGTCGATGGTTAACTAATTGGCGAGCTCCCGGAATAGTCGGAGCCATACCCAATCGAAAAAGAATGTTATCCAAGCGCATTTCAAGTAATTGTAGTAAAACCTGACCTGTTGGACCTTTGGCCTTTCCGGCGATACGAACGTATTTAAGCAATTGGCGTTCTGTAAGACCATAATGAAAACGCAATTTTTGTTTTTCTTCTAGGCGAATACGATATTGGGATTTTTTCCGAAACCCCGATTGGTTTCTACGATCTTTTCGGTCTTTGGGACTTTTATTAGTTAGGCCCGGTAAAGCCCCCAGCCGGCGTATTTTTTTGAAACAAGGTCCTCGGTAACGTGACATAAAGACTCCTTCCTCTTATTTATATTTCACTCTTATTGATGAAATTTCATTTTACAGAATAAAACTAAACTCAAACTGAACTAAATGAGAAATGAAGTGAAATTGACTCAAATGTACTATTAAAGAATAACGAAATGTACTATTAAAGAATAACGAAATGTACTATTAAAGAATAACGAAATGTACTATTAAAGAATAACGAGATGAATTGGATAAAGAAATATCCAGCTCTTTACTTTATATTCTCTATATAGATATAGAAAAAGAAAAGGATCTTTTTATGTCCTAGTTGGAAGTTCCTATAACCTAATAGAAATCGATGACTTTTAGCAAAAGGGGAAGACATTTTTTTCACTCGTCTTTGATTTCAAAAGGACATTCTCAATGATGAAAAATCAAAAAAAGAAAGAGAGAAAAGCCTACTATCGGAATCGAACCGATGACCATCGCATTACAAATGCGATGCTCTACCTTCTGAGCTAAGTAGGCTGACATACGACAAATTCGACACGCCTAGGAATTCAATAAACTCTCAGAATCCTTGCTTGCTATTAACTATATAGAATACAATTTTTAAAAAAATTCTGATTTATTTATAATAAATATGAATCAAAAACAAGAAAATATCAAATTAAAAAAAATCGGAAATCTTATAGAACATAACGATTCATTTGGGCCTATCGAATTTCGACTTCTTTCTCACCATAATATTATAGATTATTGAATAAGAAATGATAAATATTCAAAATTTTTTTTGTTTTTGAATTCAACCGACATTTGAAATTCTTTTGATTACCCTTCTCTCTTTTCTTCCCTATCATCTATCTTGCAAATTCTAATTCTTGAAGGGAATTCTTAGTTATAACAAATGAGACATTCCGCCGCTTTCATTCGGAAAGGTGGAATTTAGGACACAAAATCGATCGTTTAAGTAATGAACATTACTATAGAAAAGTGATCGGACGGAGGACAGATAGATATATGGGACGGATCCACTTATATTGAATTGTAGAGACATAAATGATAAAATCGTTTTTGATTGGACCAAAAAGCAAAGATGAGAAAAGACTTTATCGAGATAGCAATAAGTCTCTACTAAATTCAATAGTGCCGGTAGAAATAAAAGACAAGTGGGAAGGACATCACAGTGAGATCCTAATCTCAAAGGGGGATATGGCGAAATTGGTAGACGCTACGGACTTAATTGGATTGAGCCTTGGTAGGGAAACTTACTAAGTGAGAACTTTCAAATTCAGAGAAACCCTGGAATTAACAAAAATGGGCAATCCTGAGCCAAATCCCGTTTTCTGAAAACAAGGTTCGGAAAGCGAAAATCAAAAAGGATAGGTGCAGAGACTCAATGGAAGCTGTTCTAACAAATGGAGTTGATTGTCTTACGTTGGTAAAGGAATCTTTCTCTTGAAACTTCAGAAAGAGTGAAGGATAACCCTATATAATATACATAGGTAAGATATGCGTACTGAAATACTATAAAATATCAAATGATTAATGACGACTCGAATCTATATTTGTTATATGAAAAATGGAAGAATTCTTGTGAATCGATTCAGATTGAAGAATGAAGAGACAAATCATTCACTCCAGAGTCTGAGAAATCTTTTTAAGAATTGAGTCATTGGACGAGAATAAAGATAGAGTCCCATTCTACATGTCAATATTGGCAACAATGTAATTTATAGTAAGAGGAAAATCCGTCGATTTTAGAAATCGTGAGGGTTCAAGTCCCTCTATCCCCAAAGAGCCCATTTCGCTGTCTAACGCTTGAGTCTATCCTTTTCTTTATATTGATCCTTTTTTTCGTTAGCGCTTCCAAATTCCTTCTCTTTCCCATTCACCTACGCTTTTACAAACCGCTCTGAGCGGAAAGGTTTTTCTCTTCTCACGAGTTTTGTGGGATAGAGTATACATGTACAAATGAACATCTTTGAGCAAGGAATCCCCATTTGAATTTGAATGATTCAAAATGGAGATTTTTATTCATCCTGAAACTTACTAAGTTGTTCGTTTAACGATCCAATAAATTCCGGGATCTGGACGAGACTTTCTAATATCCTTTCAATTGACATATACCCAACTTCTCTAGTAAAATGAGGATGCAGTATCGGGACTAGTCGGGATAGCTCAGCTGGTAGAGCAGAGGACTGAAAATCCTCGTGTCACCAGTTCAAATCTGGTTCCTGACACACGATTCATTTGGCTGAGCCTCTATAAAGTAATTGATATGAATCGAGATACATTTTGATTAAATTCATTAAGAGTCTAGATCATAATACATATTAGCCCTCTCGGTTTTTAGAGAGATATCCCATCTATTTTTATTTGATAGATGGGTAAAAACTTTCTTAGACAAAGTATCTAAGAAATGAGCTTCTAGATTTCTATTCTTTTGAGTTGATTTATCCTCTCCTTCAAAAAAACGAATAGAAATCGAATCCGATACCCGTTCATTCC